TGTCAAATTAAGCCCGCAAATTCCTTGAGTAAGAACCGTTGGATCATCATTTATTCAATGAATATACATAATGACTAAAAATCCAAAGAGACCTTTGGACTTGCATCAAAATAAGCATAAACGGGCGTTTGAAAGAATAAAAATCTGTCAATTTCTAACATAAATTCTAAATCTAACTCTTTGAAAAAAAAAATGCGTAAATCCGGCCACGAGGTCTGAATATTAAGTATGAATCATAGTTCTAAATATTTTGTAATATATTTTATATATTCCGTGCTTCAGAGACGAGCAGAGAATGAGAATATCCGACGAAATAAAACCATCTCTAGCAAGATGACAGACCTATTCTCTGTACTATCTATAGGATCCATTCTAACAAGTCACACACTCATATTCCGGAAATACAGAAACAAAGAAATTTCACGGTCGAACTGCCAAATATAGAATGGGCTAAAAATTAGAGGTCTACATGCTTCACTTTTTCTTGAAAGGCTAGTTAAGTTAATAGAATCTAATTCATTGAAATTCCATCCAGTAAAATAGAAGAATTATAAATCTCCAAAATAATAGATAGGAATATCGCAAATAGAGCCATTGCAATACCCATCAAAGGCGTAGTTCCCCACCCAGGAGCTACTTTACCATATTCTGAATTTAACGGTTTCAATAAATCCCCTACAATAGTTCGTCTTGAACCAGATCTAGAAGTACCCTCAACGGTTTGTGTAGCCATAAATCCTATTTTATATTCATTGAGATCTGTTGACTTTGTATACCATTCCGTTGTAAATAAATGATCTTAGCATAAATCCATTGTGGTCTTGAAACTATATAATAATGGAAACAGCAACACTAGTTGCCATCTTTCTATCTGGTTTACTTGTAAGTTTTACTGGGTACGCCTTATATACTGCTTTTGGGCAACCCTCCCAACAACTAAGAGATCCATTCGAGGAACACGGAGACTAGTTGAAGTAATGAGCCTCCAAATTTTGGAGGCTCATTACTTTCAATTGAGATACAGAAAAATCATTTCGTCTTTTTAGTTGGAACTTTAGGTGGTTCTCGAAAAAAGATAGCGAAAAAAATTATTCCTAGAGTTGAAACTAAGAGGAATGTATAAACCAAAGCTTCCATAGATTCGATCGTGATTTACAATTATAGCTTCCATACCTGTTTATTTGAGACCATCTCCCGGATAAAGAAAGAGCAAGGCAAGAGTTAAAGAAAAAACAGCGATTCAAATCAAGATTTTTTCTGTATCTTATATCAAATCACAAAACTAAATATAAAAATATATATGTATTGTATCAGACTACTTGTCTTCTTGTAGTTGGATCTCCAAGTTTTTGGAATGCTCCAAATTCCACTTGAGCATCCAAATCTGGGTCAATACCAGCAAAAACATCCCTGAACAAGGTTCTAGCGCCATGCCAAATGTGTCCGAAGAAGAAGAGCAAAGCAAATGAGGCATGTCCAAAAGTAAACCAACCCCTCGGACTGCTACGAAAAACACCATCGGATTTCAAAGTAGCACGATCTAATTCAAAAATTTCACCCAATTGAGCACGTCTAGCATATTTTTTCACAGTAGCAGGATCACTATAACTGACTCCATTGAGTTCACCGCCATAGAACTCAACAGTTACACCTACTTGTTCGACACTATATTTCGATTCCGCCCTTCTAAAAGGAACATCGGCTCTAACAATTCCGTCTCCGTCTACCAAAACAACCGGAAATGTTTCAAAAAAAGTAGGCATACGCCGTACAAAAAGTTCATGCCCTTCTTTATCCCTAAAGATAGGGTGTCCTAACCAACCAACCGCTATTCCATCCCCGTTATCCATTGAACCCGCTCTGAATAATCCCCCTTTCGCCGGATTATTGCCGATGTAATCATAAAAAGCCAATTTTTCAGGAATTTTAGACCAAGCTTCAGATAAACTTTGCTTTTCAGCTAGCCCTGCACTAACTCTTCGATATATTTCTTGTTGGAAGTATCCTTGATCCCATTGATAACGAGTTGGACCAAATAATTCAATCGGAGTAGTTGCTGAGCCATACCACATAGTTCCAGCAACTACAAAAGCTGCAAAAAAGACAGCAGCGATACTACTGGAAAGGACAGTTTCAATATTTCCCATACGTAATCCTTTGTAGAGACGTTGGGGCGGACGGACACTAAGATGGAATAGACCTGCTAATATGCCCAAAGTTCCTGCTGCAATATGATGAGAGGCTATTCCTCCCGGAACAAAAGGATCAAAACCTTCCACACCCCATGCTGGATTTACAGCTTGTACCCTTCCCGTCAGTCCATAAGGATCGGATACCCAGATTCCGGGCCCATACAATCCTGTTACATGAAATGCGCCAAAACCAAAACAAGCCACCCCTGAGAGAAATAAATGAATTCCAAAGATCTTGGGCAAATCCAAAGAGGGTTTCCCCGTGCGTTCATCACAAAATATTTCTAGATCCCAATACACCCAATGCCAAATAGCTGCTAAAAAGCACAAGCCAGAAAACACAATATGTGCACCAGCCACACCTTCGTAACTCCAAATACCCGGATTTGTTAGAGTCCCCCCTGTGATACTCCAACCACCCCAGGAATTGGTTATTCCTAAACGAGTCATGAAGGGTATAACGAACATACCCTGTCTCCACATTGGATCAAGAACAGGGTCGGAAGGATCAAAAACCGCTAATTCGTATAGAGCCATCGAACCGGCCCAACCAGCAACCAGAGCAGTATGCATTATATGGACAGAAATTAAACGGCCGGGATCATTCAATACAACCGTATGAACACGATACCAAGGCAAACCCATAGAAATACCCCCCTTTGTTTTTCAATTAAAAATAGACGCTATGTAACTTTATTGCACTGTAAAAAAACTATACTATGGACCATTTTTAGTGGATTATCTCGGGGAAAGGATTCAAATTTGTTCTATATTTTTCTATTTTTTAGTAATAATATTTTTTAATAAAAATAGAACAATTTTGTTCGTAGGAAGAAAAAGAAGCAGATTTATTCTACACCGGATAAGTACCAATACGCAATGGTAGGGCGTTGCTAGTATTTTATAGGAATAACTGCATCTAGATTTGTTCATCATCGCAAAGAAAAGACCTATTTGTAACCAATTTCTTTTATTCATTCTTTTTCTGAACTTCTTAATAATATTTTATCTCTGGTGATCCAAGATAAAATATTATTAAGACAATAAACCCATTTTTACGCTTTCACATCAAAGTGAAATATAGTACTTCGTTTTTCTTTCGTTTAATGCCAATTGGTGTTCCAAAAGTACCTTTTCGAAATCCTGGAGAAGAAGATGGATCGTGGGTTGACGTATAGTGCGACTTGTCAGATTTATTTGGTTATATGGTATTTCCCCGTTCTCTTACCTGATTGAGATATCCTCTCTTTCGCCCAAGAAAGATTGATTGAATCATCAAAAATTTGGAGCGTGAAATGCAACGAATAAAATTAGAAAAAAAAAAAGAAATCTATTTTTAGGGGATATACAGATTAATATTAGCAATTAGACTAATTTATGGTTGCTTTGGGTCGAACAATAAAATGAAGTATCCAGGCTCCGTTTAGAAAAAACCAATTGGTAATATATCTATGATTTCTAGTTAATATCATATTTGATTATATTCTCTTTCAAATTTCTAATATAAAAATAAAAAAGAAGTGATCTCAAACTGTTAATAAATTGAGTAATATGATAAATGCATTGAATATTTAATATTTGGCGGAAGACATGAAAGAAATTGGAATTGAAAAAAAAGAAGTCCTAGCAAAAAGATGTAGTAGTTGGATATTTGGCCTATATATGCAAATAAAAACCCGTCAGATCTTTACTCGGAGTAGAGCATAAACCTAAAAGAATTCAAGAAGACCATTCAGGAACAAGAAAATTACATTGTAATTTGGATTGAATTCCGATGAACGAATACATCAATAAGAGGTTAATCCGAAAAGTTTAGTGAATTTTTTTTTTATTTTTTTTTTTTTTTTTTAATAAAAAAAAACTGGAATCTACACATTGATTCTTTTTTTTTCGCGATGTGTATTGAACCGTATGCATTAAAAGATGCATGTACGGTTCCGAGGGAATACAATTTTAGCCCACTCAACCGACTTTATCGAGAAAGATTTCTTTTTTTAGGACAAGAAGTGGATAGCGAGATCTCGAATCAAATTGTTGGTCTTATGATATTTCTCAGTATAGAGGATGATACCAGGGATCTGTATTTGTTTATAAACTCTCCAGGCGGATGGGTAATACCTGGATTAGGTATTTATGATACTATGCAATTTGTGCAACCAGACGTACAAACAATATGCATAGGATTTGCCGCTTCAATGGGATCTTTTATTCTGGTCGGAGGAGAAATTACCAAACGTCTAGCATTCCCTCACGCTTGGCGCCAATGAGTTTTTTATTTGATGTGAGCTAAAAAAGAAACCAAGACTATGCCTTCGCGATATATGAAATATTAAGTAATAATAGCATGGCACTTCGAATTCGATATGAAATTCTTTTTTTTTTTAATCGTTAACTTATGTATCGAAAGAGTAGTATGAGATAAGGGGTATTTCCTATTTTATCTGATATATCAGGAGACACATTTCAGCGTCACAAACTTTTTTGTTTTCACACCGAAAAACTCTTAACAATATATATTCTTCTGAAAGAATAAAAAAAAAATGTTGGGATTGCTAAATAACAGAGTATATTAATATATAAAGCAACGGAACCATCGTAGTATTTTTTTAACTACTCAAAAAAAAGGATGGTTATTGGATCATTTACCTATGTGAATATGATAGCCCCTATAAATATATATATATATTCCATGTAAGGTAAAAAGGGTATATTCCATTGTAGAGCCGTATGCAATGTGTAAAAGATGCCTGTACGGTTGTTCAATTTTCTCTTTTTTCTATCGTTTTAGTATTAGATTAATATTATTCTTTCGAGATAGAATAATAATTTATTATGTTATTTCATCAGGGTAATGATCCATCAACCTTCTAGTTCTTTTTATCAGGCATCGACGGGAGAGTTTATCTTGGAAGCGGAAGAACTACTGACGCTGCGCGAAACCCTCACAAAGGTTTATGCACAAAGAACGGGCCAATCCTTATGGGTTGTTTCCGAAGACATGGAAAGAGATGTTTTTATGTCAGCAACAGAAGCCCAAGCTCACGGACTTGTTGATCTTGTAGCGGTTGAATAAAAATAAGAGAGATTTTACGCAAGTATATAATGTATTATTTTATCTTCTTACCGGGGTTAAGACAATATTCGATGAATACCTTAATAAAAAAGGATTCATAATTATCCGGTTAGGATTGATCTAAACCATCCCATTCTGTTATATCATTCAACATGCCAACTATTAAACAACTTATTAGGAACACACGACAGCCAATCAAAAATGTCACGAAATCCCCCGCTCTTGGGGGATGTCCTCAGCGACGAGGAACATGTACTAGGGTGTATGTGCGACTCGTTCCGATCATGTACTAGGCAAAAAGAAAAAGTTGATCCAATATAAATGATCAGTAACAGTGATATAGGATAGAATGTAAGAAGACCATCCACTAGACGAAAAAAGAAAATATCGAAAAAAATATATCATATCCTTAGTATTGTAGTATCAAATTAATTTATGGTTGACATTGGGACAAATCCAATCACTTACACTTCTAATTTAAGATGAGAAAGAATTCACCATTGATACCAAATGGTATTCATTAAGCAGGGAAATGCTATTTTAAAAGCAGAAAGATTATACCCTTAACTCTTGACTCCTGCAAGAACGGACTAACAAGGTCAGTTACTTAGTTAATCTTCATAATAAAAAAAAAATACCGTTACTGTATAGGTGGGTCTCCTTGTGAAAGACTTATTACTGCATAATGATGGGTAGAGCAAAAAGTGCAAACTGTACAAGTTAACAATAACATTGATTAAATCAAATGAGGGAGGGGGCTCCGGTGTATAGAGAGGACCTCACCGTTAATAAGCAACCATAAAAACGAAGGAAACCACTATACCTATTTCTATTTACTACTTTTTTCTTTATTATGTTTTTGATATCTAGTATCAATACAATTTCCTATTTCGAGGCTTTTCGCCTCGAAAAAAATCGTGGTCAGGAAGGTTATAGTAGCAAAAGACATTGGAAGTTTTTTTTATACACTGGAAGAATCCGTTTTGTTATTAATAGACTACGAAAGGGAAAAGAAATAACTGAAAGAAAAGAAATCAATTAGTTATTCATCAAAGTTTCATTTATTCAATGACTAGAATTAAACGAGGATATATAGCTCGAAGACGTAGAACCAAAATTCGTTTATTTGCATCAAGTTTTCAAGGGGCCCGCTCAAGACTTTCTCGGACTATTACTCAACAGAAAATAAGAGCCTTGGTTTCGGCTCATCAAGATAGAGGCAGGCAAAAGAGAGATTTTCGTCGTTTGTGGATCACTCGGATAAATGCAGCAATTCGAGCCAATAAACTATACTATAGTTATAGTAGATTAATACACAATCTGTACAAGGGGCAGTTGCTTCTTAATCGTAAAATACTTGCACAAATTTCTATATTAAATAGCAATTGTCTTTATATGATTTCCAACGAGATCTTAAAATAAGATTAAGATAAAGAGGTTGCAAGGAATCCAGTGTAATGTTTTCCTGTTAAGTAAATTTGGGAGGGTAGAGTAGAAATTAGTATGGAAAAATAAGATATAATATGATGGAAAAATAAGATATAATATGAGTATTATAAAGATAAAGTCATTACAATAAACAAAGACGTTTAATAAAAAAAGATTTCTTCCCAAATTCTTTTTTTCTTATTGTGACGACACGGCAATAAATTGAAAATTTTTTGAACAAAATGTCAATTCGCATTTGAAGTCAGATTTCAGTTTTATTTTGATTCAATTGAAGAGCAAACTTATTTATTTTTAATTATAAGACCTGTAGTTCTAGGAGTCGACTCATTTCTTTCAAATTGTTTTTCATTATTAAGAAAGGGTAACAAAGATAAAATACGAGCTTGTTTTATAGCAATAGTAATTAATCGTTGTTGTTTTAAGGTCAATCTATTCACTCGCCTAGATAATATCTTTCCTTGTTCACTAATAAATCGACTAATTAAACTCATATTTCTATAATCAATTCGATCCCCCGATTGTATCGGGGGCAAACGCCTACGAAAAGATCGCTTAGATTTAAGAAAGAGCTGCTTGGATTTAGCCATGGTTTTTTTATTCCTTGTCCTGAAAATCCTAATTCGATTTTGATCGTATCAGAAATGATTTCGAATTAAAAAAAAAAATTGTTTTGTTTATTATATATTTAAATAAATATAGGATCCGTTATATATAATTTTTGTTGTATATTTAGAAATAATATTCTATTAAATAAAAAATATTAATATAGAATATGTCGTTTTTCGTCTTCCTTGGAACGCAAGGCGGACGCGCGAGAGGTCGGTTAGATCTATTTCTTTATCTCCCCGTGAATCGTATGTTTGTAACAAGAGGTACAGAATTTTCTCAATTCCAATCGACTAGGCGTATTATGTCGATTTTTTTGAGTAATATATCGAGAAATGCCCGTTGATTCCTTATTAACGCGGTTTCGAACACAACTCGTACATTCCAAAATAATCCTTACTCGGGCATCTTTACCCCTGGCCATGAACCTCCTTTGGATTTTTGATTGACTGAACTGTTCTTTTTTTCAATTTTCTGACCCGAAGCGAAGAAGAAAGAAAGGAAAGAAAAAATAGAAGTTGCTAAATTGAAATCCAATTATGAAAGATTTCCTTACAATCTATCAATATAGTAATAATAAGTAATATAATGATTTCTAACTCTATACTTATAATTTTTAATTGCTATACAATATTGAATTTTTCATTGAATTATCTTGTATGATATTGTTGTCCCAACAATTCCATTTTCTTTCTCACACTATTATTAATTAATTGAATTTTGGTCCCGGAACCCCAAGTTCGTAGTTTGACTAGGGTAAATCCGCTTCTATTCTTTTAGAATTTGTTTTAATTATAAAACAAAGAAGAGTAAGGGGGATTAGTCACAGATATTTCATTGTAGCTCTAATTTTCTTCAACCCCTTCGCGTCTCACTTACTATAATGAAAAAAAGGGGAATATTAATGCATCCGGAAATAAACGATTAATCTCTATCAATAAACCTGCTAAAGAACCAAACCATAGAGTACTTACTACTGGTGCCACGGAAAGATATGTTTTTAGATTTCGCATTTAAACTCCTCCTTCTTTTTTTTTGTGATTTTATTCTAATTTGTAATACATAATAGTAATACATATATGACCTGATGTGTATATGTAGTTAATGACTGACACTTGTATTTCTACGTCGAATACCTAATGCAGATTGAAATGTACAACAATTCGGGAAAATTTTGCCTTTTCTTAAAACCAAAAAATATGTCCCTTCCGTCTGAGAATTCCCGACAAATATTCATTTTTTTATGGTTTCATATTTTTTCACTATGTATATAATATAAGTCTATTATTTTTATATGTTATATAATATGAGATTAAAAAAAAAAAAAGAACTGACAAGTTGGTATATCAATGAAAGAAATAAAGATGTGGAAAAGAACACAGGGATTCTCTACAATGACACTGTATACCAATTGAAAGGGATGTAGCGCAGCTCGGTAGCGCGTTTGTTTTGGGTACAAAATGTCGCAGGTTCAAATCCTGTCATCCCTACCTATTACTTATCTTATGAGCAGTAAGAAGGGTTCAATTGATATTGATTAAAATTGGATATAGATAAGCAATTAATTTCTTTTTTCTGCTAGTATATATAGCCAAGACGGATTGGCTATTTATTGTGATAATAAAGCGCTCTTAGTTCAGTTCGGTAGAACGTGGGTCTCCAAAACCCAATGTCGTAGGTTCAAATCCTACAGAGCGTGATTAGACTCTTCTTATTTGTGTTAGGTCGAAAATCAAACTGAAATAATTGAACAGCAAATTGAATTTGACCTCCTGTAGATTAAAGCAAATAGGAGGGCAATCAAAAAACGTAGATGGTAATTAATCAAAGGTCCAATTGATCACCACGTCTGTATTGTAAATATGCAGTTACGAATAATCCAGCCAAAGTAATAGGAATTAGACCTAAGACGATTCCAAATAGAAAAACTTCAATCATTTCAATTTATTTGAAAGGTGAAAAAGAGAGGTAATATTTATCCTTAAATCTTAATGGGAATTACCCACGAATCTCAACGACCAAGATTTGAAAATTGACGCGATAAGGAACTATAGAATATGTGAACTATGACAGAAAGATTTTGTCCTGAATTGTTCATTCAATTAATTTCAAATAAGTCGTATCTTGTTCAAAACGATAAATAAAGCTGAGGTTATAGTCAAAGCTACTAGTAGAAAACCGAAATAACTAGTTATAGTAAGCATGAAGAGACTAAATGAAATATGTTCTTTTTATACATATGTTTCGAAAGCACTTCCCTAAATTTCAATTTTGAAAAGCAAAGATAGGAGGATAAACAAAAATACCAATTGAAAGTTTTTGATTCATCCATTATTCTAGATGGCAAGTCTAACAAAAACAGAGTAACATAGTTAAGAAATCAACTCATCATTTGTGACATCTACCCATCTCCAAATTTCGAATCAACAGATTCATTGAGCAACTCTTGAGTTGAGTAAAGTAATAACCACCATATATCTTAATATATATATAATATAAGATTATTAATATATTTTTAATATATTAAAAAAAAAAAGTAATAATAGTTGTTTTTTAACTTCATTAAAAAATGAATAGCAATATGGGAGAAAATTACAAAACCGTTTCTTTCTATTTGAATCCTTTTTTATTGTATCGACGAATTCCTTTTTTTTGTTTTACTTTTTTTTTTAGTATTTTA